TAAACCATTCGGGGGTTACCGAGAACAAATTCTTCGTTTTTTTTTTTTTTCTACTTTGATTCTATAAGAGCCAATCACCCATCCAATATTGAATGACTGAGCACTCAGATCCTATCGCGAGTCTGGATACAAAGTCTCTTCAGTCCTTTCCACAACTCCTAATTGGATTCCCCATCGGCCCATCCAATCTAATTCACGACTCAGTCAGTAGACACTACACTAGTAGGGTAAGTGACGGTAATTAGGAAGGATTTTGAGTCCTTCCTAAAACCCCTCCTTGGATCCTAGGAGCAAGGATTTACAGTCCTTTAGCAACAACCTTTGGATCCCGACGATTTCCGGTCCCTGACTTTCGTATTTCTGAATCTCACAATTGAATCTGACTACCCAAGTCGATCCTATTGGCAACGGAGCAACACCGGCGGACACGAACTCTTATTGGCAACGGGCAAACGACGCTTACGCGGGATCTCGGTGCCTTCTCTTGAAAGAATCTAAGTGGAGTTCGAGTTGTTATCATGCCGGATCGGAGGAGTAAAGCCGTACTAAGAGCCAGCGTACCTGCTCACGGGAGTCAGGCCTGCTCTGTAGTGGGCAGACGTAGCAGGGCCATCTGAAAGAATACTGGAAAAACTGCTGCTGGAGAAAACCAATTACGCTGGGTTCTCCATGGAATGGAGTATGCAGTGAGTTTGAATTGACCCGGTTCTCATAGCTAGAAGGTTCCTTTCGCTACCGTCCTAAGGTTCAACCAACCTTTGGTTTGCTTTAACAAGATTTCACTGAAGTTAACCCGAGGCGAAGTTGGTGAAACCTGAGCTACGCGACTTCCTTCTTCCCCTTTCTCTAGACATTCTCTCTAAAAAAAAAAATTCTATTTATATACTTGGCATAACATAACGCTACGCGGGTTCATTGACATAGTGAAACCTGAGCGTAGCTATGTCACGTGAAGTGAAGTAAGTGAAGAACCTCTGCTCCCTTTTTTAGACACCTTCTCTGATTATTCCCCGGAGCACAAGAGCAAGGGTAAACTCCTCAGCTGGATAGTCAGTGGGGAATATCAAAATGGATATCGCTTTTCCAGGGGGACCGAGAGAAAGGGAAGGAGATATGGAGCCAGTGAGTGGCAACTGGTTCAGCGGTGCTATCAAAAACTGCCTTCTATGTGCTATCAGAGCCACTCGTCCCTTCTCCTTTCCTTTCAGTCGACGGTCTAACCTCGCGTAGCTCATGAAAGGGAATACCTTAGAACAGAACCGACTATAAGCCCTGAGAACCAATTCATATCTAGTAGGGTTGGTTCTTGTTCTGTAGCAAATGGGTCTTGTACACTGGAGGCCGTATTGGATTTAGGTCTTCTGGTAGTACCCTACGAAACGAAGATTCAAAGGGCGCGCCCGGGTAGCCGAAGGGAAGGAAGCCGAGCAGCCCTTATAGCAATAGCGGCCCGGGGACGAAGCCAAGCCACGAGAATAGCTTGCTTCCAAGCGCTTGCGAGAAGGATCCAGTCAATAATGGGCGGGCGGTTGATAAGCGTCACTGTTGACACCGCCAGCGACTTATGAATGGAGAAGGATGTCATACAGGCCCACGGAACAACTTGGAACAGGGAAACCAGATGGATTTCTTTCTGCCAAGTAAGCGCTGAGAACTGCCGGCTTCGCCTACGCCGTTATTCTATTCTATTTCTATATAGGCTTCTAGAAGCTATAGAAGATTCATTGATTCGTTCGCCAAATCTTGTTCAGTTCCATTTCCTCACTCTGCGATCTATCGGCGAAGCTTCGCTACTTCCTTGACTCGTGCATGAAAGAAAGAAAACAAAGTTCACCTCATGAGACATGTTGTCACTCCCGTTGATTCTCCTCGCTTGAACAAAGTATGGCTGCGTGTAGGATCACCCTAGCTATGTATGCAACTTCCCCACTGACTTGATTGTTGAAAGCAAGAAGAAAGAGGCACCGGTCGCAGTGAGTAGGTTCCCTTTTTTTGATCGCATTCAAGAAGCCTGCTGAAAAACCGTTCTACTCCTTTCCTTCTATTAGAGTGACGGTCCGTCCTATTTCTTTTCAGTATGCGGGCGGTAGAGATTTCTTGTCTGGTCCAGCCGTATTCTGCTCCCCCGAAGTGCACCGAGTCGTCCTGTCCTCTCTCGACTTGATGCGAGGACCAGCTCTGCTGCACTTGAGTTTAGATCCCTATCTATAAATTCTGTATGAACCATATTCCTTGTCGTGAGTGACGGGCCAGTTCGATATACAGTTTGAACAAGGAACTTCAATTCACAGGTCTGCCTTTCTCTAGAGTGATCGAGATGGCTCTAAAGAGCGAAAAAAGCCATAATGTGATTGATATGCTTCTAATGTTCTCCATTTAGGTAGGTAGCTTCCCGGATCTCCATTTCTCCCGCCCCTTAAAACTCCTGTACCACTGAATTCGCTTTGATTCAATTGCACTCTCCATTCGAAGCAGCGTTCCAGTCCGGTTCGCTGCGTGGACTTCCGCCCACGGTACAAGAGGGACCGAAGGAAGAGCATATCACTCTAAGAGCGCACCAGAAGACCGATCTTCGATCCTCCATCTCCTGGTGGGTGTTACGTTGAAGTGGAGGCCGGCTTAAGTGGTAGCAGACCTATCATACTTGCCTCCTTGTGAGATTCCCCCTGTAATGTCCTCTGCTACAGTTTCAGGCCGCAAGAAGACTATACAACAAGGGACCCCTTGAAGATCCTAAACCTGCTGTTGGTTGATCGATCCTGCTAGAACCGAAGTTGATCGCGTCCCTCTTTTAGTAGACGTCATCAACCATTCCGTATTCAGCCGCCGCTTAGTGCCGCTCCGCATGAGCCCGCTTACGCCCCTTTGGAAACTAGATGTGGAAACTTCGGCGAGCATCCAGAATGAATGAAGTAGGCCTAGAACTGGCCTTACTTAGTCATCCAGATGTTCGCCTTTGGGATAGTTTTAGCAGACAGGTTCACCTTTGGAAAAACGACTATAGTGTTTTTCTGAGGTAGGTTGCTTTGTCAAAACTACTTAATAGTTAGTTTTTCTGATGGGACCAGCAAGCAGCTTCTTCAGAAGGCGCGGGAGCCTCGGGGGGGACGGCGGGAGCCGTCACGTGATAGGGGCTTTTCAGCTAGCCAGCAAGCAACGGCTAGCTTCAAAGCCGTTGCGCGCTAAAGCCTTTGACTTTAATAGATAGTCATAATCGTTTTGAAGCAAGCAACGGCTTTGAAGCCTATTAGTAAAACGCGCGCTGTAGTTTTGAAGCTGAAAAACGTATGCGCGCTAGCGCGCAACGGCTTTGAAGCCAGCAAGCAACGGCCGCGCAGTAGTTTTGAAGCTGGGTCCTAGTCTTTATCTAAAGTCAGTAAGTTGCGCTCACGTTTTTTGTCTTGCTTTTATTAGCGGTTTGGCCTCTTCACGATAGTGCCCCTGATGACACCATAAAGCGTCGTTTGGCATTCTTATGCTTGCTCGCTTTCACTCTTGGATCGCACGCTTTTCCTTCTTTTCTTCGCGATGCCCTTAATGAATGCCCCATTACATTAAGGGCATTAAGCATTAACCCTTTAATTCTTTGTATTTGCCTTTGAGCCCGAGAGCATAGAACGGACGGGATCTCACAGTCTGAACATGTGCCATCTTCTTCACAACCTGGCGCCTTATGTGAAATACGCCTTCCGACGATACCGCCTAGGGCACCTGATCGGGGCGTACCCCCCTCTGTAGACCACAGTCTCATAGCAGCCCTTATGGAGAGGTGGCGCCCAGAGACCAATACGTTTTTCCGGGAGATCTCTATCACTTTAGGCGATGTGGCACGGATCCTAGGCTTACCTGCGGATGGGGATCCGTTTGTCGGCATTAAGCGCGATAGCTACGAGGTGGACTCCATTGCGTGCTTCGGGTGTGAGTTCCCGGGGCAAGGTCAAATCGAGATTTCATGGCGGGGGAGAGTAGCTCCTTAATACGAGGAGTTTCAAGAAGGCCCTATCTATATGTATGCATTGTATCGGCAAAGTGATCGGTTCTCTTCGTTTCGTTCGAAGCGTGAATGAATGATACAAAGCACTTCCCCACTTAGACACGAAATCAATAACAGACCCGGTTACAGGAGGCAAAGGTTAGCTATCGGAACCCCCCTGGACCGTCATCATATCAGTAGACGGACAAGCTTTTCATAACAGGGATTACCAATCAACTAGATCTGGCGTGGCAGTTGGATTGGAGACGAAGTTGGAATGGCCGATCGAGACCAGTGGCCTGATTCCATCATTGATTCGGGCAGAGAGATATTCGCCTTTGACTCCTTCTCATTCTCATTGGGCGAGGAAGCCAGTGCCTAAAGCAGGGGCCTAGCCTAGTGCACCAACCAACGACGAATCCCCAAGGATTCCCGGAAGAAAAGAATCCGGTTCATTCATTGATACAGCATTAGTCCCACTGTCCCTACGTATATGAGCAGAGTCCGATTGAATTGGCCTGGCCCTAGTTCCACTCCTTCTCCCGTGTGTAGGTTTCGAGTTGTTCGAAGGATCGGAGGCATTGTTGTCCGATTCCTAGGATCATTTGGGGGCATCCCACAACTACCGATGATCTTAGACTTCTTCTTATTCCCCCCCGTCAGTAAGCTCCTTCCTTCTTCGTAGTCCTCTGCCACACTCTAATACTTAGAAAAGAAAATTAGGTTATTTTATTCATTGAAGAAAAAGGAAAGCTTCACCCCTTTTCCTTCTTTTGGAAATAGCTCACGCTCACCCTTTCTGTGGGCCTCCCTTCTTCGTGGAAAGCGAGAGCCTCTTTTTTCATGGAGGTGGGCATACCACAAGCCGTTATCCCCAATGTAGGCAAACGTCTTTCTCCATGAAGCCGAGCTGACTTAGTCGTCCAAAGGCCCTACGTCGTTGTCCAAAGGCGACCGGGTGCTTCAAAGAATTGGATAGTTGACAATATTCTTAGTGCTTTGAAGAAAAAGGTTGGGCCTGTTCTTTCCCAACCCTTCATCTCTAACTCCTCTTCGCTGCAATTACTTGATGTTAAAATAAAATAATATGCTAGGTCCTGTTTTCCTACTGCAACAAAAAACTCGTTTTGAATCCGCGCTTTCTTCTCGCCGCATCCGTTAGGTGTCTTGACTTCAGGCGGAGGGATTCTATACACAACACAGTGAGTGAATAAGAGTGTTATTAGATCGTATAAGTGTGTGAGTTCGGGACTGCCGGAATAGAATCCCTCCGCCTCAACCGAGCTACAGCTAGAGCATGCGAGCTTGTTCCATTCTACACCCATTCGGGATTGGAGCCACTGAACATCAACCCCATCCTGCCAAAGAAAAGAAAGTCAATCTTGTCACCAGTTTAGAGCTTTCTGAGGAGAGATGGCGCTAACAAAGTAGTTCATTCGATGTTAGATCGTGACTTATGATTTTTCGATCTCAACTGCTGGTGTGAGACAAAAAGAAAAAGGAGCCTTCTTTTGATTCAACCGATTGCGAATCAACAACTGTGACACTAGACAAGCAAGGCAATCAACCGGATCGGGGAAGAGAACTCACTTTGTCGAGTTCGGTCTGGTTCGAGTTCTGAAGGTTATAAAATATCTAGGCCGAAGGTTGCAGCATTTTTTGGGGTCTGATTCAAGCTCAGAGGAAGGCGAAGGGGAGGAGAAAGCCTCTGTTATTAGCTTTTGCTTTTGCGTCCGTGCTCGCGCATTCATTTACTAGAAAGTGAGCCTCTTTAGCTTGAGCACGATCTGCTGCGGATGAATGGAGGGTTCTTGCTGCTTTAGGCCCTTTTATTGAAGTCTTTTATGATGCATTAGATGCTTCAAACGAAGGATTTGGATAGAGGAAACTTGTCATAGAATTGATGTTTCGATTGAGGCTATAAAGATTGAATCAGTGAAGGGGTAGCCTGGTCAACCAGGCAAGACGGAAGAACTTCCTATATGACAGGATCGGCAAGCCAAGAAAAGCGAGAAGGAGCTCAGTTCGTGGGGTAACCTCTCAATCTCGTAGTGAGCGGGGTTAACTCAATGAGAGTAGACGGTTTTCCACGTGGAATGAATAATATAATCATAGGAAAGAATCGTATGATGAAGAGTGCTAGTTTTTTACAAAGATTTTGGTGCACAAGAGATTCTCTAACTAAAGAGTATGTTTGGGAACTAGCCCAGCGACCCTGGATAGCGATCCCTAGAGAGAGAGGAAGGAAACTGCGCATGAAAGGGCAGAGAGAGCGGGGGTACTTCAGGCTGCTGGTCACGCTCCAGAGCTTCCTAATAGGCGCATAGGAAAGAACTAAATGCCCTGCTACTCAATCCCAACTAGCAGTTCATATTACAGAGGTAAGCCCTTATCCCAGTCCTTTGGAATGGAGGGACGGGCAAGCAAGATGCCTTTAAGAGTTAAGAGTGTACGGAGGTAGGAAAAGCGGTCTCTTAGACAAATAGTTGTGTAACGAAATAAGACGCTACTCGGATAGCTTCAGCTAGGCGGATACGAAGGAAAGAGCAGATCAAACTGCAGAGATCTCGCTTGACCTTCGCGCTGCTGGTGACGCAGCCTTGGAGTATGTTCACTCAATCCCGCTAGAGTAGGTACATTAATGAGGTACCTCTCGTCCTAGCTACCTCGCTCCAGGGATCCTAGGCCAAACCAACCCAGGGCAGGCAAACTAACAAACATAGAGGGCCCTTGATGCCTTCACAAATGGAGGATGACGAAAGGGGCTCTAAGCCCGGAGTAGCACCCTGTCGATCGATGACCTCAATACGGGAAGCCCGAACCCCCACCTTTAACTACTAGCTACCTACGTCGGTAGTCCTACGTGGTGCTGGGTTACAGATTAAAGAATTCGCTACAAGCACACTCGGATCCCCTCCTCTCTCTGCGCTCTGTCACTCACTCGCTTGTTCACTTACGCCAAGCAGGCTCTTCTTCTTCTTTGGTAGTTTGTTCCTAGATCGCTTTTCCTTGCTTAGATCTAACCTCTTTTATGACTATTACTTGATATGTGAGATGCCTCTATCTTTTTCTACACGGAACTGGCAATAGAATCTCAATGGAGGCTATCCCGAGATGCTCCTATTATCAGATATCTACTAGCGACCCTATTTCACACTCTCCCACACAGAGAGGGAAAGGCCTTATTCCACTAACAGAAAAGCAAGGACGGGAATAACCTCACCTAGAGGTAAAAGCACCCGAGTCCGGGAAGAGAAAACACGACTTTACTTCTCTGAAGAGTTAGACTCATGGAGATTGTTCTGGTGGAGTCAAATCGAAATTGCATAAAAGATGCTTGATTCGCTAAAGCAATCGAGCAGCGGTAGATTACAGCCAACACAGCACAGTAAGAAAAGACAACGAGCTCAAGAGAAGGGAAAGAGAGACCTTCACGCTCCACACATGGGAAGCGCTCACTACGCTACGTATCTTTATTCATTAAAACTGCGCTTTCCTAGCTTATCTTATAGCTCTCAAACAAGAAGATGCTAGTCCTTATGCCACTACCAGCACAGGGAATGCTGAGTCCTACAGGAAAGAGATTAGCTCCTAGCTTGGGGCCCATTCGCTTAGCTACAGGAGCTAATAGCAAGAGAGGGCTACTTCTAATGGCTTCTAACGCAGTCTATCTTGATCTAACCCTACCAGTAGGAGGAAAGAAAGAACTACCTCATCCATTCTATTCTTATCTTTCTTTATCTAACCTAACCTTCAAGAAGCCTTTTGGAAGACCTTAGAGAACCGCAAGTGAGGTAAGGAAGTTCATGGTCAATCCTACAGGTAAGATATTCTCTATCCCCTTTCTCTAATAATAAGGGTTCCAAACCTTTCTTCTTATTAGTATTAGTAAGATAGGTGCTTAACGCCCTCGTGTGCTAGTCCGAATAAAGAGTATATTTTCCGATGGCATTGTCACTTAGGACATCCATCGTTTTCGTCTTCTATAACCTTCCAGCATTAACTAACTGGCCTAACCATAGGATCTCTCTCTTATCCTTGCTTGGCTTCCTACTACCTACTGGGATAGGAACTACTCGGATAGGAAGAGTTCAAAGTAAGCTAATTGGATCTCTCTCCTCCACTCTGGGCTAGCAGACAGCTTGTTGTTTACTGTAGGGATAGAGCAAGCTTAGTGGGATACTTAAACATCCAGAAAGTCCCGTAGTAAGATCGAGCTATAGCTATGAAACCGCGTATTTTTCGCCTAAAGACAGATTCCGACCGGTGACTGACAGAAAAAGGAGATCGAACTAGGAAACACGGTGTTTTTGGCATTTCACCGAAGTCAGGTCAGAAAAGTGAGATCAGAACGATCAGGTTTAGGAAACAGCGTATTTTTGGCCTCAATTGAATTGCCTTTTCCCTCTGGGTGGGATCAAAACTCGAATCGGGTAGCAAACTCGGGATTTTTGGCATAAAGTGTGATTTCCCTCGGTTGAGCTCCTTAAAAAGTGGAAAAGTTTATAAACCCTGTTTTTTTGGCTTCAAAATCGATCTTAAAGCAATACACAAAGAAGAAAGCCAAAGCCCAGCAGGGGAAAGACCGATACAGATAAGGATAACCGGGGACCTGTCCTCCTAACAGCCTATCCATAAAAGTCAATAACCTGCGGACAAGAATAAAGAACTGAGGTCCTTATATTTCTTTGTTGCGTCCTGTCCTCTCGACCGCTATTGAACTACTAGCTACTCAAAGGCACAGACAGATAAGGGATGTATGATTCCCGAACCTTGGGACTCGCTAGCGCCTGTTAAGGCTAGTCATCATTAGCTCTTTGTCTTTCTAGCCGCTTTCCTTGCTTCGCCATACCGGCGAATGGACTTACTGACTAAGTTACTTAAGGAATTCTCAAAAAAAAGCTAGTCTGCAGCCCTTTGCAAAGCTCGCCCATTCAAAGCTCTAAAGTTCTAAGAGGCCACTATCGTGATTGAGAATGAGCCGGGCGAGAGGGAGAGATGCAAGGCCTCTACTTCTTAGCCTTTTATTCCCTTTTTTTTTTCATTTCGCCGTTGAAGCTATTCCCTGCTTTGTCTTTTCCGCGATGTAAGGAGATTAGATTCCACTCTTCTTGCGATGTTTGATCATTTTCTGCTTGCATCCGTCTGGAATTTGGAAGGGCGAGTTCAAATTTGATCATTATCCGGTGGAGAATCTTCCGATATTATAAATTAGCATGATAAGGATCAAAATGAACATCTAGAGATGGGCTGGAAAGCTGCCTACCTGCGAAAGCCGAATAGATCTGATTTGAAGGCTCACAGTCATCCTCAAAATCTGTTGAAATTCCACAACTCCGGATGGAGCTATTTCAGAATCGATTTTTTGAGGTGAAGGGCATAGGAATCCTGGAAGTAGGAGAGGAGCCAGGAGCAGGTGCAGGAAATTTAGGAGATGGAGTGATGGATTGGCTCTGAGGATAAAGATATGGCTGAAGAGTGGTTTTCCTCTTCCTCCTATCTATCTTAAAGAATTTCGTATCATATATATTGATGCGCGGCTACAAAGAAAAGACAAAAAGACAAGCCTATTAAAAAAATGGCAGACGAGAAAGACGAACAAGACTACGGACACAGAAAGAAAGACTAACTGACGAGTTCAAAAGCCAAGAACTTCATACGAGACTGGTGCGCGTGTGAAGATTGCAGACAAAAAAGGCTCTGTTGTTGTAAACAACTAGGTGATAACCTATTCAAATTCGGGGGGTCAGGCCGGTTTCAGCGAACATCCGGAAGTGAGTAGGGTCTTACCATTAAACTACAAAGCCGCTTTTTGATCCGGGTTATCGCTCCGCTACCTTAACAATCTCTTGCCCCATTCGTTTGTCCTAGGTGGAATCAGAGAGAGAGAGGAGCGGAACAATTGGAAGATCGCATCTCTTGGTTGGATGGCTATAGAGTGAAAGATGGATCTTTAGTAGTCTCTTTTCTTCGAGATAAGGATTATAAGGTGCTCCAGAAATCAGGAAACCCCCGTTTAATAATTAAGTGAGTCAGATTATCTATGTCCTCCATTCTTTCTTTTCCATAAGTATAACCTTCAATCAACCGGGAATCGGAGCAGAGCCTAGGTCCCTACGAGTAGACCAAAGAGAGTCCTTCTAGGGATGGGAGGGCGGCCAACGGAATCAAGCGTTGATTCCTATTTTCCGGAGAGTGAGAAATTGAGTGAGCAATCGATCGATCGATTGGCTTGGAGAGGAAACCAGGGAAAAACCTGGGATGGTTTAAAGCTGTCTATGTGTTTTCAAAAGTGAGAGAATTTTTTGTCAGGTTCGCCTTAACTATCTATTCTATCGAGGGCTAATACTGATTAGTTGGACAGGGTGAAAGAACTAACGCGCGTTCTATTTAACCTTATTATAGATAGAGTTCACTAGAAGAATGTTCTAAAGATAAGCTAAGATAAAAGAAGAGCGTCGAAAATAGAACGAATGAGCGAACGACGTGAGTGGGTTCGTAAAGCTTTCTAATTTCGCCTTCTTTTACGCCCAAGAAGAACTTTGATCCTGCTTTAACACAACTATTGAGATCGAAGTCGATCAATCAATAAGAGTATCGGCTTTCACTTAATTCCTCTCTTTTCACCTTCCGCCTTCTAGCCTTCGAAAGTCACTTCAATTCGGGGTTCAAATTGACAAAGCCTGTAGCGAAAATCTCCTTTTTTTTTCTCACGACGTGCTTCGCTCATCACTATCGGTCTTTGGGTCAACTTCGAGTTCCTTAGAAGTCGCCTGGACATCCATCGCCCGTCTCTCTAAGTAATAGAGAGGTCTGTCAATCGAAGATCGACTGATTAGAACAACGAATTATTGAGAACTTCTCTCTTGATCGTTTAGGTCGATCGAGCTCTTATTCGAATTTGAAGGCCTCGGAACTGAATCAATTTGAACAACGTCGATTCCCTTTTTGAATCTTTATAACAACGCCTCTTCTATCGATCGAGCGTAATCTTATTATCCCCAGGGCCTTATCTGCTTGGCGGTCAATCTCTCTTTCAGCCGATCGAATTGAATGATTCAAATCACCTTTCTTCCAGGAATTCATTTGCGGATCAAACCCTAGAAGCAGGAAAGCTCATGCGGGTGTATTAGAGTTGTGCGTGATTGGCCACAGCACAAGGGGATGGGGCTCACCTTCTCTCCGGGTACTTGAGTTCGCTTTGAGGTGAGTTATCACCCGTTCTTCGCTGTACTAAGAACCCGCTCCTTCGCCCCCTTCAGCTTAAGGCTCGCCCCTGTAGCTGTTGGGCTTATGCACTCCACTCGCTGGAGAAGATTGGACTGAAGAAAGATTTTTATAAATTAGCAACCCACCCTATCTCCTTTCTGCATCCGTCATTATAATTCACTTGACTATGTCTTCAATTTGAATGAAGATTCATCTTTAGAAAGATTCACTTGACCTCTGGGCCCTCAGGTTATTTAAAGGGTCTTGTCTTCAACCTCTTTGGCTGCCAAAGGCTTCGACTTTCAATTCTAACTCGCATTTGGTATTTCGGCCAAAATTCTTTGAAGATGGCCGAGTAGGTCATACTCGGGCGCGGGATGAGACATTGGCGCAGGAGCGCTCAAAAATTCAATGGGCTGCGTAGGGATATTGACGGTCCTTGCAAATGAGGAGGCTGAGAAATCCGACCTGTTCTCGTAGCAGCATTCAAAGTAGTGCTAGTGAAAGAATTACCAAGGGCAATCTAAAGGACCACAGGGGAAGCTATAGGACGAATAGAGGGCAGAGGGGTAGGAGAAGCGACTTCCCGACGGCACCTACCTCAGGCTTATCCTTCTCAGGCTCACTCTCCTTGGGTTCTTCCTTTACAAGAACGGGCAACTCAGGCTCTTCCGGCAGAATGACTAGTATACTTCTCGGATGATTCATCTGGAGGGGTCTTCTTCCGTCGGCACATCGTTTATGGCCTGATAGACGACGGTTGATAGTGGCCAAAACGGGAGGAGCTGGGAAGGACGACACCTCTTGGGCGACACAGCTGACGTTCTCCTGGGGAGCGTGACTAGGCAATGGGTCCTTCAAGTACGCCATATTCCTCTGAGGATTCGTGGGAGGAACAGATTGAGCGGGAGCTCCCTGTCCTTGGGTCCCGGCATCCCCAGTTCATGTGATGGTACCGTTCTCAATCATATTCTATATGATATGCGTCGAGAGTGATACACCCGGTTCATACGTCAGGGGCGAGTGCCCTAGATTCCGGTGAAATTGACCGGGTGGCGTCAACATTCGGCGGGTAGGGAATAGGCATAGGCTTTTGAGGGGAGAGTTTGCAATCCTTGCTCCATCAGGATTTTCATAAGGGGATTGTTTCCATTTTTGAAATTCCCTCCGGTTTTTATTGTTCCCGGGGGAACGGCTTGAGACCGTCGGTTCTGCCGCCCGAGCTTGCTGAACTGGTGCCGCTTGGCCCTGCTGGTTCTGGTTGTTGGGGTAGTGTTGCCCCTGCTACTGGCGCGGAGGTTGAGGATTCTGAGTGGCGGCCAGTTCCAGTTGGAGAGGAGCGGCCTGAACGACGTTGACTTGGGCATTTGCCCCCGGATCATTCGTCATTGTTGTTATTGCCCCTCTTCGAATTCTAGGGGGGGTTCGGGGGGTGACTGGGTTGTCCTATGCTCTTCCCCTATTGCGGGCAAGGATCCTTCACGAATGGCCCTTTCTAGACGCATGCCACGACAGATGAGCTCTTCAAAGGTTCGTACTTCTCTTAGAAGTACGTACCCCGCTGATAAAGGTTCTGGAGAAGAATTCCAACGGCCTCACGCTCTGGAATGGGGGAGGACACCTTAGCTGCTAAGGCCCTCCATCTATTAATAAACTGCGTGAAGGTCTCATCGGATTTCTGCATAGTGGCATGCAGATCGGCTAGACTCGATTCTACCTCGATGTTGTAATCAATTTGGCTAACGAACCGTTGAGCCAAGTCGTCGAAGGTCTTAAAGGTGCCCGGCGCTGTGCTAGTGAACCAGTCGAGGGCATCGCCAGAAAGACTCCTAGGGAAAAGGCAAATAAGCAGGGCGTCTTGTCCTGCTTCGGGACAATCGTTGCAAAAGGAGACTAGATGGCTACGGGGATTTCCTTTTCCGTTGAACTTGGAAAAGGTAGGCGGCACATATCCTGCCGGGAAGAGGGCGGAAGGATGATGAAAAAAGTCGGCGAAAACCCTTCTTGGCGCCTTTTAGCTCGGCGACCTGCTCGCTTAACTCCCGAATTTGCCTCAAAAGGAAGCTGTTCGAGACTGAAGGTGGAGGGGTTGCTTCCGGGGGTTCCTGGTCATAGTTGACCCGAGTGAGTCGAGAGGCATGGGAATAGGTAGGAGGGACCCATGACTGCTCTGCATGATCGGGGTGCTTGCCCTTCAAATTGACCGACTCCGGCATAAGATAAGCAGAGGGGTGTTCTGGGTGCCTGGGACAAAGAGGATGGTGGAGGGGGACGACAGGGTCCCGCCTCCGACTGCTTCTGCGCACACATGTTAGCCAAGTACTCGTTCTACTGCCTCAAACGAGCCATTTCTTCTCGCATTCGGATGAGCTCATCCTTCTCTGGTTGACCTTTCGGGACATCGTCATCCGACATCATCATCTCGGGGTACTGCTTGTTAGGGTCTTGCGCAAACTCTTGCTCTTGCGGATTCATCGTAAACTGGAGGGAAGGTGAGAAAACCTTTCGACGAATAGACCTCTAGTCGGTTCGAGGTCACTTCTTCAGGTCTCCTAGTCCTATGGAACGATTAAAACGGGGTCTCCAACTTCAACTGGTACGCCTGCCTATACACCTCTTGGACAAATGGCCCGTAAAGAGCAAAAAGTCCATCAACAGTGTGAGCAGGGTGCCGTGACTAGCAGGAGCTTCGGAGCCAACCTCCACAAAAATATGGAACAGGTCAACAACCAGCCTTTCTAGTTCGATTAGGTTCAGTGTGCCCCGGTGCAAGTGTGAGAATGAATCGATTACAGACCCCTAAAGATCAATCTCTTAGGGATAACCTGCAAGACAAGGACACGTCAAGAAAGCAGCTAAACCAGATAAGCAAACCGCGAGCCAGAACAGCGAAAAAAAAAAAAGTCAAAGAAGTCAAAAAAAAGAGGGCACGGGTCCCAAAAAGTGGTACAGGCAGTTAAAAAAGAAACTGTCTGGGCGCTGTTACTAACAGCGTCTTGTCTGCTTTCCATTTTCTTTTTTTGAAGAAACGTAATAGTAATAAAAGCCCCTTATCTAGTATAAGGCCCTCTGAAAAGCCTGAGTTAGAAAAAAGCCTATGAATACTTTTGAGCTTTTGAGTCTGAGTAATAAAGGTAATAAAGACGAAAATGGACGGTTAAACGTCGATGTTGTTTGTGAATACGAGCCTGAGAATGCAAAGCCTTCGTTCCTTTGTCAAAATTTCTGGGCGGAAACAGTGCCGAAAATCAGAGCGAATCGGAGCAAAAATGGAGTTTTTGAAACTGACAGCAGTAAGACGCAGTTGCTAACTGCGTGGTCGCTATTAGTAACTGCGCTGCTTTAGGGCACAGTTGTTAACTGCGTGGTCGCTGTTAGCAACTGCGCCTAGTCAGGCCACTGTTAGCAAGAGCGACGGTGCTCTTAGTAACTGCGGTATGACAGCAGGTTACTGGAATCAGGTCTTTTGACCGCCTATTACGTGACGGGGGGGACTCACTTTATACTAATCTTCCTCCCTCTTCTGCTGAGTTGTGTACCTTTTTTTCTGAGTGTTACTTACAGGGAGCTTTCAGGAGAGTGTAACGAAGTGCTTCCGCCCTTATGATATAAATTGCACGAGTGAAACGTCTTGTACTGAGTCAATTAGCTTTATTTGTCTAAGCGTGAGTTATATTTAGTTTGGTGTACGTGATTCTGAGTGTTACTGTAAGTGAGTTTTCAGTGTAGTGGAGCGAGTGCTTCGCTAAAGAAGCACGAGTGAAACGGCTTGAACAGCAGCAGCTTGTGTTCCTTAGGCAGCCCGGAGGGAACTTTCCTTCCTTAATGCCTAACTCCTGGGAGGCGCGAGTGTGTTAGTAGCTAGGTTGTTTTGGTAGAGGTAGTTACACGAAGTGCTTCCCTCCAGAAGCACGAGTGGAACGAGTGTGTAGGTGTTTTAGTCGCGTGAGGTCAGTGTGTTTAAGGCGCGTGGTAAGTGACGGGAGCGTTAGCGACCGGTTGGTTGCTAAGGTGAAGAAGGTCCTTTAAGGCGCAAGTGTAGGTAAGTGACGGTAGCGCGTTCCTAAGGTAAGGGACTTTTAGGTAAGGAGAGCGTAACGAAGTGCTTCCCTCCAGAAGCACGAGTGAAGCGAAGAAAGTGTGTTTAAGTGGAGTGGTTAGTTCCTCCGGAGGAGACTTTCTTGCTAATAATCTTCCTAACTCTTCGGAGTTGGGGTACGTGATTCTTAAACGTCGCTGAAAGTGACTTTAAGGCGAGTGTAGGTAATTGACACTCATAGGGTTACGGTTCACCGTGGCCGAGATGTCAGCTACAGCCAGGCCAAGAGTCTTGTGTCTTCACAAGGACACTCAAATCCAACCATCCGTCGATTGACCACATAATCGTCAGGGACTATCGATCATTATGATCAACCAAAGATCTTACCCGTCTACTAGTCGTATTATTGACGGAGAAGCGGACTTTCGATAGCCACGAGGAACTACCAAAAAGATCCTAATGGGACTCGAACCGCTTTGAGCAATGAAGTAGACAGCCCTAGGAAGGACTATCTCATCGGCTTTTCGGCCCTTGGGAGTGTATAGTCCCCTCAGATAACCTACCGTCCGATGATTGTCACTATCAGATCCCCCTTTCGAGGGGCGACAATCCTCCACTAGATCCAAAAGGGACCCTACTATAATGAGCAGAGGCCCAAAGCGAGTCCAAACACTCGTCTCCTGGCCCAACAAGTGTGCTGTTTATTTGAGTAGAGCAATGGAAGTGGGTTTAAGGCGAGTGGAGGGAAGTAAGGTAAGGTTATGTGCTGTTTATTTCTTAGGCGAAGACTACATCTAACTAACTTCAGTCGAGCTGTTCTAATCTCATCGTTAGTTGTCGGTTTCCAGGCCTGACTCCCTTTGCTTGACAGCACGTTCTCGATAAACACTCTCCGTGCCAGATAACGGCTTCGAGAAGAGAGAATTGCCGGTGTCAGGACCCCAATCAGACAGACCTTCCAGCGGTCAGTAGCGGGTTTGGTGATGCTTTCGAAGGATCATTATTAATGGTATGGAAGTGGGGTCATGCTGACGCATGCGGGTTCTGCTTTCGAGCGAGTGATCAGGTGCATTCGCTGGTATGCTTTCATCCGAACTCCATCATCCACCCTTCTCCTGGCAATCTCGCTCCTTCAATGACATTAGTGAGTTGCCCACCCCATTCATTATTTTAGGATTCTCTATGGCCTGCTTCCGCCCCATCAGAAACTAGGTCTCATTCGTCGCTGTTGCAAGCTAGGATATGCTCAACTTCTCCCATAGAAAGAGCCGAGTCATCTCTCCCAGGGCTCCCACTCGAGCATTCAAAGGCAATCGTTGATCCGGCCGGCAATTGCTCTATTTTCGACATTTCCGAGTCGATCCTAGAGTTGGTGGACAAAGAGAGTTCACCGGGCGATCGGGAAGGAAGTTCTCCTCTTTCCGACCGGGTTTGACTTCTATTTCTCGTGTAGTAGTGTCGAAACGTCAATACATGGAATGGGGGAGAAAACCAGATCCTCGTCGATCCACTAGCTGTCGAATCTCCTCCCACCGGCTATAAATGATCGACTGTCTATTCCATCTCCGTAACCCGCTACTAAAGAGTAAGGGTGGATTGAATCTCCCCGGGGAGAAAGAAGAAGAAAAAGAGACTTCGAAGGGGGTCTTCATTCCTACCGCCCACCCCCCGAAGGGGCTCATCGGTTTAGGCTTCATATTCGCCACTCGACTACCCATCTATGCTAGGCTCGGCATACGAAGCTAGGGATATCCTTCGTCGGTTCCTTCTTCGTCGTCGATAAAGAGTGGTGGGGCCGCCAGAAGCAGGTGAAAAATGAAGGCCCTTACTAAAGGGACTAAAGGGCGGGTCGTCCAGTACTTATCTTTTCCGAAATTCACTTGCCATCGCATCCCCTGGTTGCAGCTTCCTCCCCCGGGTCCGGTCGGTCCACTTCCTCCGCCTGCCTAATCACTGAACGTGCCCCGCCAACTGAACTTTTACGCTTTCCAGACTCGGGAGGGGGGAGTGGGAGAGGACCAAGGTGATACCGAGGCCGAAGAGGGAAAGGATTTGGACTTAGTCTCTAGGGGTTTGGTTAGTGCTTTATGGCCCGCCGAGCTCTAGTGGAGTTTTTGGGTTAGTGTGCGTTCGTTAGTTCTCCCCAAAAACCAACCAATTGGTGAACCCCAGGACCGTTCGAGGTTGTATCTGTGCCAGAGGACTGGATCCCCTGCGTGAATTCGGGTGCATAGAAGAACATATATCATATTATGGGATTGCTTATAGATGTGGGGGGG